GAAACTAATCCGAGACCGAAATATTCGGAGGACTCTTCTGACTAAACAAGTAATTGTCAGTAAAGTTGTTTTTTTTTTTTTCAAATCCAAAGAATTTACTTTAATACATAGGTTATCGACTCAGCATTGGATAAGAATGAGTAAAATACTCATTTTTCAAAACAAAAAGGTCAAATACTTTTTTCGACATGAGTGTTCTATACCGAAAACAATTTCCAACTATTCATTTTGAGCCCATTTTTGTATTAACCATAGTAGTAGAAAGAGTACCTTGCTGTGTTTCGACTTCAAACAGTTTAGCTTTAACCATATTAATGGTCCCCCTTATTGATTGGTTGAAAGAGAATCAAAGTATATTTCCACATGAATCACGAACTGCTGTAGTTCTTAAAGATAATTTGAAAATTATTTCAGAAGTAATTCGCGGGATCGTGCACCTTTTCTTTCTTTAGTTAAAAAGAAAAAAAAATGCAGCTGGTTCAATTCAGCCTATTCTTGAAATAAACAACTCGCACACACCCCCTTTCCAAAAAAAATCAATACACCAAGGACTATGCTTAGATTTATTGGATTTGTTGCGAAAATATCGGTATTAAAGCCGAAACTCCCGGCGGGTGGCCACTGACCCAGGAAAACGAAAGAATCGGTTACATTTTTCATATGATCTCCTCTTTTCTTATAAACTTATAAACTAGAAATAGACTAATTATCTCTTTTTTTTTTCTATTTTTTTTCTATTAGAAATGCATTTTTTGTTTTAATTGCAAATCTCTACTAAGTATTGTTCTTATTAAAATTGCGTTTCGAATTCCGTACCAGGCCGCGTATTAATAATATCGACTCTTGCAACATTCCCTTGAAAAAAAAAGAGGGGTTCAATTGGACTAAGAAGGGGGAAGGAAGAAAGCGAATTAGTATACTAATTCCTCATCCTCAAATCAGTCCTTCCCGTGGTAGGTTATTGTGCAAAGCAAATAAAAAGAAATAAGTAATTGTAGGAATGAAATCTTGATAGAATTCGAAAAAACAAGTAGCAAGTCCAAGGCAATGGCAATGGCAATAAAAAAAAATAAGTTTCGTTTATAGGATTAAACAAAAGGATTCGCAAATAAAAGTGCCAAGGCTACAACTAATCCATAAATTGTTAAAGCTTCCATAAAAGCCAGACTAAGCAATAAAGTACCTCGTATTTTTCCCTCTGCCTCGGGTTGTCTTGCGATACCTTCTACAGCTTGCCCCGCGGCAGTACCTTGACCAACCCCAGGTCCAATAGAAGCAAGCCCAACAGCCAACCCAGCAGCAATAACAGAAGCCGCAGAAATCAATGGATTCATGATAAGTTCCTCGCACAAAAAAAAATGGTTAATGATACAATCAACCAATAAATTTTGAACTCTTCGTTCCTTTTCTTGATTTGATTAATTTATTCAATTATTCAATATTAAATTCCCAGTTCCAAACGAAAAGGAGGGACTTTTATTGAAATTCCTATCTAAATCTCCAGGGCAGATTAAATATATCTTTTAGATGTATCTTTTAACGAATATATAACTATCTATATAAATAGTTAATATTCCATATACACGGCTTTCTTCCATAATGTAAACCAAACTATTCGTATCTTAAATTTAATCGTAATCGGATTCAAAAATTATTTTTTGATGTTGAAATATTCACAAAAAGAAAGTTGGCTTATAGCCATTATTCCATTATTTATATATATTCCATAAACTTAGTTTGATTTCACTCTTCTAAATAATCCATTTTTTTTTTTTTTCGGAATCTCATTTTGTTTTTTGAATTATTCTCTTCCTTATCATTATCCCACTTGGATACAATCAATCTAAATGGACAAATTCATTAGTCTGAATCCTTGCCTAGAAATATAAGTCTTTGTTTTCTTGTAATTTATTTTCTTATTTTTTTATTAATATTTTATTATTAGTCAATCATTGAATTGACTAAAACCGATTGAAATACAAATTGCTCTATCTCTCTAGAAAAACCCCCTTTTTTTTTAATAACACGTTGGAAACAACTCTTATTCAGATTATGACTCCTAAAATTGGATTGGAATTGAATGAACAAAATAATCACGCAAAAAAAGTGATTGGAAGAAGATATAAATGATTCAAACGAATTCTAGGAAAAAACTCGTTTCGTTTAGGAAAAAACTATTTTAGATCTCTTTCCTTAGACTAAGCTAAAAAAGGGTATTTCAAACCAGAATTCGTTAATGATGCCCCTCCATGGATTCGCCTATATAAGCCGCAGCTAAAGTTGCAAAAATAAGAGCTTGAATACCACTTGTAAATAATCCAAGGAACATGACAGGTATAGGAACCACTGAGGGTACTAAAGAAACAAGAACAACAACTACTAATTCATCCGCTAATATATTTCCGAAAAGTCGAAAGCTAAGTGATAAAGGTTTTGTGAAATCTTCTAAAATGTTAATGGGTAAAAGAATTGGAGTTGGTTGAATGTATTTACTGAAATAACCTAATCCTTTTTTGCTAAGGCCCGCATAAAAATAGGCTATTGACGTAAGTAAAGCTAAAGCAACGGTAGTATTTATATCATTCGTAGGTGCAGCTAACTCCCCCTGAGGTAACTCTATGATCTTCCAAGGTAAAAGTGCACCCGCCCAATTAGAAACAAAAATAAATAGAAACATAGTTCCAATAAAGGGGACCCACGGGCCGTATTCCTCTCCGATCTGAGTTTGGCTCATATCTCGAATGAATTCAAGGACATATTCGAAGAAATTCTGACCGCCCGTTGGAATGGTTTGGGGGTTCCGAACAGCTACAATGGCTGAACCTAATAAGATAGCAATTACAACCCAAGAAGTAATAAGTACTTGGGCGTGGACTTGGAAACCTCCTATTTTCCAATAGAAATGCTGGCCTACTTCCACACCAGATATATCATATAACCCTTTTAGGATGTTGATGGAACATGATAGAACATTCATACTACCTCCTGAAAGAAAGAAAACTTGAAAAGGAATTATTTTGATTCAACTATCGTTTTTTTTTTTTTATTTGCCTACTAAAATTGTCTAGTTTAATTGTATATTTTAGATACCAACAAATCACATAATATAGCTAGTTATTTTTATCTCTTTTGCACAATTGACAAACAGTAACTGATTCCATATCCATAAATATATGGAGTTCACAAAATAATTTGTTTATCTTATTATTTTATTTCTTTATATCTTATTATTTTATTTCTTTATCTTATTATTAATCAGGAATTTCGTATATAGCTAGAACGACCCTCACAAATTGCAAATACTAACTTATTAAGAATTAATCGGATTGAGGCTATAGCATCATCATTCGCTGGAATCGAAATATCTGCTAGATCCGGGTCACAGTTTGTATCAATTAAACAAATGGTTGGAATTCCCAAAGTGATACATTCTCGAAGAGCCGTATATTCTTCTTGCTGATCAACGAGTATTACAATATCGGGTAACCCTGTCATATATTTAATCCCGCCCAGATATGTTTGCAAGTGAGCTAACTGTCTCTTCAATCGAGTCCCATCTCCTTTCGGAAGACGATTGAGTCTACCGGTCTTTTGTTCCATTCTCAAATCCCTGAACTTTTGAAGTCTCGTTTCTGTAGTAGACCAATTCGTTAAAATACCGCCGAGCCATTTTTTATTAACATAATGACACCGAGCCCTTATTGCAGCCCGCGCTACTGAATCCGCTGCTTTATTTTTGGTACCAACAATTAAGAATTGTTTTCTCTTGCTTGCTGCATCAAAAACTAAATCACAAGCTTCTGATAAAAAACGAGCAGTTCTAATAAGATTTGTAATATGAATACCTTTACGTTTTGCAGAGATATAAGGGGCCATTCTTGGGTTCCATTTTCGAGTACCATGACCAAAATGAACTCCCGCTTTCATCATCTCTTCTAAATTAATGTTCCAATATCTTTTTATCATTTCTACCCACACTTCCTCTCTCTCTCTTTCTTTTTCAAACAAAGAAAGAGAGAGAGGGGTTACCCTGAAATAAATAATTGTTCCGATGGAACCTTATCTTTTCCCGTAGATTGGATGTTGATATATGATCCAAGCAATTAATTTCATTCTATTCCATTCCTTATTTTCTTTATTACTATTAATAAATCACATCGAACAAATCCCAGGACCACGATTAATTAAAAAAAAAAAAATGAATCTGCTCTTAGGTCTTAGGAATCATTTAATCCTAGAAAAAATTATTCTGATGTATCATACAAATTTCTTGAAATGCAAGACTCAAATAGCTCTCTGTGGTGGAATAAAATATCTCTATCTCTAAATTCCCCTTGGAATAAATTCTTCTTTTTGCTGTTCAAACGCATCTTTTTATGTTTCCTTGAGCCCTTCACGAATCTTTTGAATCCGGTACCAACCGGTATCATACCGCCTAGAACAACGTTTTCTTTTAGGCCTTTCAACCAATCGATACGACCGCGGAGAGCGGCTTTTGCTAAAACGCGAGCAGTTTCTTGAAAACTGGCCTCGGAGATGAAACTTTGAGTATTCAGAGATGCTCTCGTTATTCCCAATAATACGGGTCGGTAACAGATAGCTTCTTCCAAAGCGCGTCCCGTTCGTTCTGCTCGGAACAATCCAATTAGTTCTCCGGGTGAAAAAACATTAGACATTCCATCTTCTGAAACCAATACTTTTGATGTTATTTGGCGTACAATAATTTCTATGTGCCTATTGTGGATCTGCACCCCTTGAGATCGATAAACTTTTTGGATCTTATTAACCAAAGAGATACGACTTTGCACTATAGTTAACTCAGCACCAATCAAGAATCCCCAAGGAATTCCAAGAATTCTTGTTATACACTCGTTCCAACCCTCAACTCTAGTTTCTAGGTTTATCGATATTGAATCAATTGAACGAACTTCTAACACTTGTTCCACTTTTGGAAGACCCTGTGTTATATCACCAGATCTCGATTTTTCATATATAAATGT